GCGGGATAATGATAAAGAAAGGGGAAGGGAAAGAAGAATTTACAAAAAAGGGATTCAGAAAAAATAGGGTGATTCGGATCGGAGAGGAAGGTTGTTCTAGGTATATTATACGTAAAAAAACTGCTACGCTATAAGTCAACTTGTTTTTCGACGAATGATTCTCGAATCCGATTGAATCTAAGATGAATGAAGAGTAGGTTTACGTTATGGAAGAAAGACATGTATATGTGATATTAGATATTGACTAGTTATATATGAACTAGAGATATATTCAATTTGCCCTACTACTAGAAATTTCGATGGGTATTCCAATAGAAGTCCTTCCGTATCCTCTGGGACTGTGAGTTGAATGAATAAACGGATGAAATCAAGAAAAAGATCAAAGAATTCAAAGAATGGTTCGGAACAAAGAAATGGACGCACGAAAGTCGTACGGATTCGCAAATACTTTGTCGATAGGAACTAAAAAAGAGATATCGAAGTAAAGTAGTTTTGATCCTTGAATAAGATTATTACTTCAATTTGAAGTTTGTAGTGACTTCGACTGGATGAATTGTAGCGATGGAATAATTAAGTTAGAATTCAGAATAATTAAGTTAGAATTCATCGGCTGACTGTATCATTAACCATTTCTTCTTTTTGTATGAGGAACTTATCATGAATCCACTGATTTCTGCCGCTTCCGTTATTGCTGCTGGATTGGCTGTAGGGCTTGCTTCTATTGGACCTGGAGTTGGTCAAGGTACTGCTGCGGGTCAAGCCGTAGAAGGTATCGCGAGACAGCCCGAGGCGGAGGGAAAAATACGAGGTACTTTATTACTTAGTCTAGCTTTTATGGAAGCTTTAACAATTTATGGCCTGGTTGTAGCATTAGCACTTTTATTTGCGAATCCTTTTGTTTAATAAATAAGAAAAATAGAATTTTTGCATATTTTATTGCCTTGAACCTGTCATTTGCTTTTTCGAATTATATCAAGATTTCATTCCTAGAATTACTTATTCGTTGAGAAAATAACCCACGGGAAGGGCTGATTTGCGGATGAGTAATTAGCATACCCACTCGCTTTCATCCTTCCCGTTCGTAGTCCAAGGAACCCCCCTTTTAGGTTTTTTAGGAAGGGTTTCAATAAAGGGGGTAATTCGCCATTTCTAAATAGAATCTTTTTTGACTCGATTTAGAAATAGTAAAATTTATATATAAAAAGGGGGCAGGGCGATACAAAAAGAACTCTGTTCTTTTTTTTTAGTCTATCTATAAGAGGAGATCATATGAAAAATGTAACCGATTCTTTCGTTTCTTTGGGCCACTGGCCGTCCGCCGGGAGTTTCGGGTTTAATACCGATATTTTAGCAACAAATCTAATAAATCTAAGTGTAGTGCTTGGGGTATTGGTTTTTTTTGGAAAGGGAGTGTGTGCGAGTTGTTTATTTCAAGAATAGGTTGGATCCAACCAGCTGTACTTTTTATGTTATAACTAGGAAATAGAGGTACATGATCTCACGAATGACTTCTGAATAAAGAAATCATATGGAAGAACCATAGCATTTCGTGATTCGTTGTTAAATCCACTTTGATTCTCTATCAACCAAAAATGTGGGACCATTAACTATGGTTAAAGCTAAATCGTTTGAAGTCCAGACGCAGCATGGTACTCTTTCTACCACTATATGACTAGTAATATAGAGATGCTTTCAAAATGAATAATTTATCGATATAGAACACTCATATGGATAAAATGATTTGAACCGCTTATTATAAAAATTGGGATTAAATCCCCCCTTTTATCCAATGCTGAATCGACGACCTATGTATTGTGTATAAAGGAAGAAAACCTTTTTGGATTTTTGGATTTGAAAAAAAAAGAAACAACTTTGCTGACAATTACATATTTTTGTTTGGTCAGAAGAGTCCTCCGGCTTTTTTGGTTTTGGATTAGTGATTGGTTTTGATATTTTTATTTTGGAATATGAATAGAGAATAGAGGATAGGCTCATTACATTCAAAAAAAGATATGGGAATTTATCATAAGTAATTGAGCGTGAGAGCCGAATGAATCGAAAGATTCATGTTTGGTTCGGGAAGGGATCATGGAAGTTTTAAAATGAATGGAAAGAGAATCTACTTTCATTAAGTGATTTATTAGATAATCGAAAACAGAGGATCTTGAATACTATTCGAAATTCAGAAGAACTGCGTGGGGGAGCCGTTGAACAGCTGGAAAAGGCCCGGACTCGCTTACGAAAAGTGGAAATGGAGGCAGATCGGTTTCGAGTCAATGGATACTCTGAGATAGAACGAGAAAAATTGAATTTTATTAATTCCATTTCTAAGACTTTGAAACAACTAGAAAATTACAAAAATGAAACTATTCATTTTGAACAACAAAGGGCAATTAATCAAGTCCGACAACGGGTTTTCCAACAAGCCTTACAAGGGGCTCTAGGAACTCTGAGTAGTTGTTTGAACAACGAGTTACATTTACGTACGATACGTGCCAAT